CGTTATGGAAGCAGATAGCAACAACCATTTCATCAGACATGCGTATTTTTGATTATCCGGTGGATTTACACAGTTTCATTAATGCAAATTGTTTGATGTAGTTAGTACTCAGGTTCTTCGACGCTCAAGAATTCTTATTTAGGCAGTTCATATCATCCCATACATAGTGTTGGGATCTAAGATTGCAATTCTTCCATGTTTCCGCAGTAGCATATTGTTCCATGGAGCTAGGGTCCAAAATAGGAATCACCAAGTGTTTCCACGACTCTACCGCCCGGCCAATCCTGCTCCACTGAATCCCCTCCCTTTTTCATGGCCACATATCTTTACGGCTAAGGAGTGGGAAATCTTTCTCCTGTTACACAAATCAAATGTTTCATTTCATCCGGGAAAAGCCACCTCTTTCTCCACAAACAATGTCTTTGTCATTTGATCCAGGAGCCTTCCGTTAGATAGGAACAGCTTTGCTAAATACTGAGAACTCTCGGATAGAGTATTAGAATGAAAAGACCATTAATTATATAAGGAAGAACCCAGGGTTCTAGCCCATTCCCATTCCTAAATCAATAATTCGTAGTGCTTTTGCCTTTCTTGCGTACTCCTGGTGAACCAGTTGCTAGCCATATGTTTAGGAGGCTTTTTTCTCCAGGTACTGGTACTAAGCCGCTTTGCCATCTCTTCATCTTCATCTGCAAAGAATTCTCGACGTGAAAACACAGAGACAAAGGCCTGATCTTTGAATAGGAAAAAGAATGGATCCGAAGGGTCCCAAATCAATTGGCTTATTCGAAAAAAGCCTTCTTCTTTGAAAGATATATCTCGTGTCTGGTACTGCATTGTTCCACTCTGCAAGAAGTCCGAATCAGTCTCTTGCACCTCCTCCTTTTTATGATAAATATACCAGAAAGAATTCGAATAAATAGCAGTTTCTGACAACTCATCCTCTTTAATCCGCTTGGACCCGCTCCAATACCCATAGGAAAATCCCCAGTCATATTCAGCGTACCTGTCCCTGCAATCAAATAGATTGTCCCAAGGGCCCCATATTCTAGGAGCCCAAGTTATGCTATTGAAAATTCGTTCCTCTAGCAGTTCCGGTTTGACCATTCCGTTCCCTTTTTCAAACTCCACTTCTTTTCATATAGCAATCCCTAATCAAAGAGAGAACAATATCCATTTCAAAACATTTCTAACGGATTCCTTGGTTCGGACCGACGAAGTAATGGCACTCGATTATTATCAACCCGACTGCAATCTTTTTCTGTCGGTAAGGATTGCACCAGAGCACCTTCTACTTCTAATAGGCCATGAACTATAGATAGAGAAGAATCATTCTGAGCGAGTCCATAAGAAGCGACCCACTTTTTCATCGGTTCCGGGGGAAGACCAAAGATCTTGCGCGACCGGTCCGCCAGAAAAACTCAAAAGAGAAAGAAGTCTCGTTAATCTCTTCATGCTCGTTCCAAGTTCGAAGTACCGTTTGGCCAAAGAAAAACCCGCTTCCTGACACGATTGCCTCTTTATATAGATAGATATAGGATCTATGGGGTTATTACTTAGAAGTCTATTTTGTACAAGATCCCCTCCTATCTGATAGAAAAGGGTCCCATGATCCCGAGCCGGTCTTATCTTGGCTCGCAAACCCCAAGTTTGTCTATGAAGAGCTAATCTAATTGTATTAGTTTCTATAATGGATTTCTTATGTGGAATACTAATGGATAGGGCCTCGTTGCTAAGTGCTACAAGATCTAGTGCACTGGAACTCGTGGTTATGGACCCGAATCCTTTAGTATGGAACATTGTCTTTTCCAAGTAAAAACCCCTAGTATATGAAAGAATGAAAAGGTGCTTTCGTTCTTGTGGAATAAGAAGCCCTCGTACCTTAATGAAAGGAAAATAGGAATTTTTCGTTAGGTATTTGACCAAATAGGATCGTCCAGTTCCTATAGAACCTATCACTAAAATACCCGATAGGGCTAAGCAGAACGAAAAGGGTTTTCCATGAGATGGTAAATGAAAACGATTAGCCCCACACGAGGTTTGGGAATAAGTGATTGTCTGATAATGAGCAAGGAATATACGTCTTTCTGCTAAAGAGGATCTATTAAACTCATAATTCATTAGATCCTTGTTAGCAATGTCAACTAGGTATCATAAGTAAATGGATCCCGGTTGTTCAATCCTTTGATAACCAAGGTCATTCTTTGCTAAAGAGAAATGATCACTATGGGTCAGACTCAATAGAATTGGATCCATTCCAAATAGCGAGAATTAGGATTCTTGATCCCTCTCAATCTCTCTTTCAATTCGAGGATCCAGAGAGGTGTTTTCATAGTCATCTCCGAATATTTGCCATCTCCGAATATTTTCGGTTTCATTTTTCTATGATATGTCTTTCTATATGAAAATTGGTTATTTACGATGTACGATGATCCCTGTTAAGCATCCATGGCTGAATGGTTAAAGCGCCCAACTCATAATTGGTAAATTTGCGGGTTCAATTCCTGCTGGATGCACGCGAACGGGAACGTTCCATAAGTCTATTGGAACTGGCTCTCTATCCATGGAATCTCATCCATCATCCATACATAACGAATTGGTATGGTATATTCATACCATAACATAAGAACAATAAGAACTCGAATTCTTATCGATACTGGAACTCAGAGCATAGGAGGGAAAGTCGATTTATGGATGGAATCAAATACGCAGTATTTACAGAAAAGAGTCTTCGTTTATTGGGAAAGAATCAATATACTTTTAATGTCGAATCGGGATTCACTAAGACAGAAATAAAGCATTGGGTCGAACTCTTCTTTGGTGTTAAGGTAGTAGCTGTGAATAGCCATCGACTACCCGGAAAGGGTAGAAGAATGGGACCTATTCTGGGACATACAATGCATTACAGACGTATGATCATTACCCTTCAACCGGGTTATTCTATTCCACTTCTAGATAGAGAAAAGAACTAAAGGAGAATACTTAATAATACGGCGAAACATTTATACAAAACACCTATCCCGAGCACACGCAAGGGAACCGTAGACAGGCAAGTGAAATCCAATCCACGAAATAAATTGATCCATGGACGGCACCGTTGTGGTAAAGGTCGTAATGCCAGAGGAATCATTACCGCAAGGCATAGAGGGGGAGGTCATAAGCGCCTATACCGTAAAATCGATTTTCGACGGAATCAAAAAGACATATCTGGTAGAATCGTAACCATAGAATACGACCCTAATCGAAATGCATACATTTGTCTCATACACTATGGGGATGGTGAGAAGAGATATATTTTACATCCCAGAGGGGCTATAATTGGAGATACTATTGTTTCTGGTACAAAAGTTCCTATATCAATGGGAAATGCCCTACCTTTGAGTGCGGTTTGAACTATTGATTTACGTAATTGGAAGTAACCAATTAGGTTTACGACGAAACCTAGAAATCGATCACTGATCCAATTTGACTACCTCTACGGGATAGACCTCAACAGAAAACTGTTGAGTAACGGCAGCAAGTGATTGAGTTCAGTAGTTCCTCATAGAAAATTATTGACTCTAGAGATATGGTAATATGGAGAAGACAAAATTGTTTGAAGCACGCACAGAACCGGAAGCGCCCCTTGTTTCAAAGAGAGGAGGACGGGTTATTCACATTTAATTTGATGGTCAGAGGCGAATTGAAAGCTAAGCAGTGGTAATTAAGACCCCCGGGTGAAAATAGGGATGTCTCCTACGTTACCCATAATATGTGGAAGTATCGACGTAATTTCATAGAGTCATTCGATCTGAATGCTACATGAAGAACATAAGCCAGATGACGGAACGCGGAGACCTAGGATGTAGAAGATCATAACATGAGCGATTCGGCAGATTTGGATTCCTTATCTATATATCCACTCATGTGGTACTTCATCATACGATTCATATAAGATCCATCTGTCTAGAGATCGTCATATACATCTAGAAAGCCGTATGCTTTGGAAGAAGCTTGTACAGTTTGGGAAGGGGTTTTTTGAGAAAAAAGAAGAATCTACTTCAACCGATATGCCCTTAGGCACCGCCATACATAACATAGAAATCACACGTGGAAGGGGTGGGCAATTAGCTAGAGCAGCAGGTGCTGTAGCGAAACTGATTGCAAAAGAGGGTAAATCGGCCACTTTAAGATTACCATCTGGGGAGGTCCGTTTGGTATCCCAAAACTGCTTAGCAACAGTCGGACAAGTGGGTAATGTTGGGGTGAACCAAAAAAGTTTGGGTAGAGCCGGATCTAAGTGTTGGCTAGGTAAACGCCCCGTAGTAAGAGGGGTAGTTATGAACCCTGTGGACCACCCCCATGGGGGCGGTGAAGGGAAAGCCCCCATTGGTAGAAAAAAACCCACAACCCCTTGGGGTTATCCTGCGCTTGGAAGAAGAACTAGGAAAAGGAAAAAATATAGTGATAGTTTTATTCTTCGTCGCCGTAAGTAAATACGTAACTAGGAATATGGAAAATTGCATTTTTGGAATTTGCAATAATGCGATGGGCGAACGACGGGAATTGAACCCGCGCATGGTGGATTCACAATCCACTGCCTTGATCCACTTGGCTACATCCGCCCCTTATCCAGCTAAAGGATTTTCTCTTTTTTCCATTCATCATTATTCTATTTATTCTGACCCCCATACCTCGATCGAGATAGTGGACATAGGATGCCACTCTTTAAAATGAAAAAAAGGAGTAATCAGCTGTGACACGAAAAAAAACGAATCCTTTTGTAGCTCGTCATTTATTGGCAAAAATGGAAAAGGTCAATATGAAGGAGGAGAAAGAAACAATAGTAACGTGGTCCCGGGCATCTAGCATTCTACCCGCAATGGTTGGCCATACAATCGCGATTCATAATGGAAAGGAACATATACCTATTTACATAACAAATCCTATGGTTGGTCGCAAATTGGGGGAATTCGTGCCTACTCGGCATTTCACGAGTTATGAGAGTGCAAGAAAGGATACTAAATCTCGTCGTTAACTGAATTCAGAATAGAAAGATTCAGAATAAACAAAATTTATATTATATATAGGATTAAAATTCAAATAAAGTAAAGGTAGGCGGATAATAACCTTATTTATGACAAGTTTCAAATTGGTAAAGTATACCCCTAGGATAAAGAAGAAGAAGAACGGGTTAAGGAAACTCGCAAGAAAAGTTCCAACCGATCGTCTACTTAAGTTCGAACGGGTTTTCAAAGCACAAAAACGCATACATATGTCTGTTTTCAAAGCACAAAGAGTTCTTGATGAGATTCGCTGGCGTTACTACGAGGAAACCGTTATGATACTGAACCTCATGCCTTATCGAGCATCTCATCCCATCTTAAAGTTGGTTTATTCGGCAGCAGCAAATGCTACTCATTATAGGGATTTCGACAAAGCGAGTTTATTCATCACTAAAGCCGAAGTCAGTAGGAGTACTATTATGAAAAAATTTAGACCTCGAGCTCGAGGACGTAGTTATTCTATAAAAAAAACCATGTGTCATATAACAATTGTACTAAATATAGTAAAGAAATCTAAATAATCTTTAGATCCATCTAAGATTTCGATTCCCAGTAAAAAAAAAAAATAGAATAGAAAAATATGGGACAAAAAATAAATCCACTCGGTTTCAGACTTGGTACAACCCAAAATCACCATTCCTTTTGGTTCGCACAGCCAAAAAATTATTCTGAAGGTCTACAGGAAGATAAAAAAATACGGAATTGTATCAAGAACTATATACAAAAGAATAGGAAAAAAGCCTCGAATAGAAAAATCGAATCAGACTCAAGTTCTGAAGTAATTACACATATAGAAATTCAAAAAGAAATCGATACAATCCACGTCATAATCCATATTGGATTCCCCAATTTATTAAAAAAAAAAGGAGCAATCGAAGAATTAGAGAAAGATCTACAAAAGGAAGTTAATTCTGTAAACCAGAGACTTAATATTGCTATTGAAAAAGTTAAAGAACCTTATAGACAACCTAATATTCTTGCAGAATATATAGCTTTCCAATTAAAAAATAGAGTTTCATTCCGAAAAGCAATGAAAAAAGCTATTGAATTAACTAAAAAAGCAGATATAAAGGGAGTAAAAATCAAAATTGCGGGTCGTCTAGCAGGGAAAGAAATTGCACGTGCCGAATGCATCAAAAAGGGTAGACTGCCCCTCCAAACAATTCGCGCGAAAATTGATTATTGCTGCTATCCAATTCGAACTATCTATGGAGTATTAGGTGTAAAAATTTGGATATTCGTAGAAGAAGAATAACTAACCTTGTCCTCCCATTCTGCCCAGTGATAGAATAAAAAAGACAAGAGCCTTATTTTTCCCGAAATCCCTGAAAAAAAGAAGAAATTATACCTCTTTCTATAAGATTTAATGAAAATTGATAAATCTTTTATTATAATTGCTATGCTTAGTGTGTGACTCGTTAGTTTTTTCTTAAAGATTAGGGTCAAAAATGGAGATTCAAAAAAAATTTGCTGAACCCTACTAAAAATAGAAAAAACTTAGTAATTCTAAAAAATTAACTAAAAACCAACCTATTGCTTCGTATTGTCGAGATCCTAACTAAGAAACAGTCACTATGTGAATAAATACATCTATCATAAATGAGTAGATCTATCAGATAGTTGTAGCAACTGCATTTTTTTCTTTAAAAAAGAAACCTGATTCTAGATTGTGAAGCAAAACTAAAGGGATGTGGATAAAAGGAGGGATGATAGGTAGAAGGAAGAAGAATAAGAAAGATATAGGATTCCAATGTGTATGGTCTATGAATTACATCATAAAAGGCAATGTGATAAAGCATCAATATAATAAAATACTAAAAAAAAAGAGAGAATTCGAAATCGTAACTTTGAAACAATAAATAAAAATTTCAAGCAATAAAAAGGAGCAGCCCGGGTTAATAAAACTGAGAAAATGGACTCGGAAAGAAATTTTTTGGAAGCTCCATTGCAGGATTCAAACCTAACCATTAAAGGAGAAGCTGTGGGAACGACAAAACCTATGACTGGATAGGATTTTATTGAAAAGAATCCTAATACTTCATTGGGTGGGATGGCGGAACAAACCAAAAAAATGGCTTTATTTGGTAAGGTTATAAATTAACAAATAAGACAGGAAAGAGTAAACATTCGCCCGCGAAATCTTTATTGGATTAGACACGATTCAATAAGAATAAAAATAAAGAGATTCCAAATAAAAAAACCTAACTTTTTCTATTATAGATTGATGTGTATCTATCCCTAATATTTTAGAATATTATTATGGAATTAGAGAAATTCGCACGCTTTCTTATTTCATTCGCGAGGAGCTGGATGAGAAGAAACTCTCATGTCCAGTTTTGCAGTAGAGATGGAACTAAGAAAGAACCATCGACTATAACCCCAAAAGAACTAGATTTCGTAAACAACATAGAGGAAGAATGAAGGGAAAATCCTGCCGAGGCAATCGTATTTGTTTTGGTAGATATGCTCTTCAAGTACTTGAACCCGCTTGGATCACAGCGAGACAGATAGAAGCAGGGCGAAGAGCAATGACACGATATGCACGTCGTGGCGGAAAAATATGGGTACGTATATTTCCCGACAAACCGGTTACAATAAGACCCACAGAAACACGTATGGGCTCGGGAAAGGGATCCCCTGAATATTGGGTAGCCGTTGTTAAACCGGGTCGAATACTTTATGAAATGAGCGGAGTATCCGAAACTGTAGCTAGAGCAGCTATCTCCATAGCTGCCAGTAAAATGCCCATACGAAGTCAATTTCTTCGATTAGAGATATAGAACCCCAGGAGTATTGAAGATAAAAAACCCCAGGTTTTTCTTTATGGAAAGACAATATTTCTTTCATACTTTTGCATTGAAATAACAAATTGAAATCCAAATAATATGATTCAACCTCAGACCCTTTTAAATGTAGCAGATAACAGTGGAGCTCGAAAATTGATGTGTATTCGAGTCATAGGAGCTGCTGGTAATCAGCGATATGCTCGTATTGGTGATGTTATTGTTGCTGTAATCAAAGACGCAGTGCCCCAAATGCCTCTAGAAAGATCCGAAGTAATTCGAGCTGTAATTGTACGTACATCTAAAGAATTCAAATGCGAAGACGGTATAATAATACGCTATGATGACAATGCAGCAGTTATCATTGATCAAAAAGGAAATCCAAAAGGAACTCGAGTTTTTGGCGCGATTGCCGAAGAATTGAGAGAATTGAATTTTACTAAAATAGTTTCATTAGCTCCTGAAGTATTATAAATACTAGTAGACGAGATATAGATCAAAGAAAAAATTAGTAGATTGTGTCTCACGTATATGCTTTAAAATAAAAAAAAAAAAAGAAAAACATGTTGATTTTAGAAAAATTAGGAGAACCTAGAATTAGAGTCTTATGGGCAAGGACACTATTGCTGATTTACTAACCTCTATAAGAAACGCAGACATGAATAAAAAAGGAACTGTTCGAGTAGTATCTACAAATATTACCGAAAACATTGTTAAAATACTTCTACGAGAGGGTTTTATTGAAAGTGTTCGGAAACATCAGGAAAGTAACAGATATTTCTTGGTTTCAACTTTGCGACATCAAAAGAGAAAGACTAGAAAGGGAATATATAGAACTAGAACCTTTTTAAAGCGTATTAGCCGACCTGGCTTACGAATTTATGCCAACTATCAAGGAATTCCTAAGGTTTTGGGCGGAATGGGAATTGCTATTCTTTCTACTTCTCGAGGTATAATGACAGATCGAGAAGCTCGACTAAACAGAATTGGGGGAGAAGTCTTATGTTATATATGGTAATGGCCCCCCCTATAGTACCCGAATTCTATCTCGAACTTCCTATTTTGAAAATAAAAATCAAAAAATAAGAGAAAAAAATATGACAGAAAAAAAAAATAGGAGAGAAAAAAAAACCCCGAGAGAAGCAAAAGTCACTTTCGAGGGTTTAGTTACGGAAGCCCTACCCAACGGAATGTTCCGCGTTCGCCTAGAGAATGACACCATCATCCTGGGCTATATTTCAGGAAAGATCCGGTCTAGCTCTATACGAATACTGATGGGGGATAGGGTCAAAATTGAAGTAAGTCGTTATGATTCAAGCAAGGGACGTATAATTTATAGACTTCCCCATAAGGATTCGAAGCGTACCGAAGACTCGAAGGATACTGAAGATTTGAAGGATACCAAAGAGTCAAAGGATTAGGTTTTTCTAGGTTAATAACTTCCAAGTTTTCAAATTTAAGTGAAGAGACTTATTTTTTCCAAAAGAATAGATTCATAGTTTAAGAAAGGAATACCTAAATATGAAAATAAGAGCTTCCGTTCGTAAAATTTGTACAAAATGCCGACTGATTCGCAGGCGTGGGCGAATTAGAGTTATTTGTTCCAATCCGAAGCATAAACAAAGACAGGGGTAATCTTTCGAAAAAAGAGCTTTTCTTTCTAAAAAGTAAAAAAAAGTACCCACGGAAATGTACAAATTCCAAATAGAAAAATGAAAGTATAGGATATATTTTACCCTGAAACGGATATTTTTGTATCTTTTTTTCTTTTTGTTATTTCTAACTCATATTTATGAGATAATAAAATATGACAAAAGCTATACCAAAAATAGGTTCACGTAAGAGAGTGCGTATTGGTTTGCGTAGGAATGCCCGTTTTAGTTTACGGAAGAGTGCACGTAGAATAACAAAAGGAGTTATTCATGTTCAAGCCAGTTTCAACAATACCATTATAACTGTTACAGACCCACAAGGTCGGGTGGTTTTCTGGTCCTCCGCGGGTACTTGTGGATTCAAAAGCTCAAGAAAAGCATCACCCTATGCTGGTCAAAGAACAGCAGTAGATGCTATTCGTACAGTGGGTTTGCAACGAGCAGAAGTTATGGTAAAAGGTGCTGGTAGCGGAAGAGATGCCGCATTGCGGGCCATTGCTAAAAGTGGTGTACGGTTAAG